CCCCACAATATCGTTAGAATTTTCTGAAAGGTAACTATCTCGGTTTCATATATGGAATTCATATAGAATCTTTGAAAAAGACTTTTTTCCATAAGAAAAAAGAACTTACTATCTTTGGGATCTGATGCTACACCGCTGCTCACTACCTTAGTGGATCGACTCTATTACATAAGTTGATTCCTAACTTTTGTCCCATATCATGACATAAGTAAGCAGTTCTTAACTGTATCGACTCAATAGCTCGCTAATTGATCTTTACGGTGCTTTCTCTATCAATTTGATCCTTTATCCATAGAATATAGTATATAGGCTGCACTCATTTTTTTTTTCTTCCTATTTTGGTTCTCGTGAAGTCTCTTTCCTTGCTACAGCTGATAAAAATCGTTGCTTTGGACGATGCATTATGTAGAAAGCCTATTTTTTTCTAGTATTTACTAGCCAATTTAATCTTTGCTTTTTTTCCTTATTTCTATAGTGGAGATAGTCGCACGTAATGACAGATCACGGCCATATTATTAAAAGCTTGTGGTAAGAATGGGTTTCGTTCTAGTGCCCGGAAATAATATTCCAAAGCCTTTGTATGCTCTCCGTTGCTTGTGTGTATAAGGCCTATGTTATAGAGTATATAACTTCGATCATAGGGATCAATTTCTGGTCGCGTAGCTTCATAATAATTCTGTAAAGCTTCCGCATAATTTCCTTCGGATTGAGCCAACATCCGTTACGGTCGTTCATTCTATTCAAAAAATCTCCGTTCCAGAACCGTACATGAGATTTTCATCTCATACGGCTCCTCCCTTCTGCGCATAGTACTAAGGGGAATAATCCATAGAATAAAAATTGAACTATTCTCATCTCATTATGAACTGAAAGGAACTAGTATTTTTACAAGAAATCTCTAGCCAGCCTTCCCGCAAGAGGTTTTTTCTTACCACCAATCATATTAGTGTTAGATATAAATGGTAACTCCAACAATTTCTTTGTTCTCAACGCCTTCTATTTCCAGGAATTAGTCACTTCAACGATCTTTGATGGTTATACGGGTATCCAAAGTACAAACGAGATGGATGTTTGTTGTCCCAACCATTCTTGTTAGTCCCGATACCGATAAGGAAAAGGGGAATTTATAACAAAGTTTTTGTGTTGTTGATTCCTAGGTGTAGTGCTTTTTCCCTTATGCCGCCTATTGGTACTAATGTAGTGTAGGATTGACCCGCAATACAGAACCCATAGGTGTAACCTTTCGCTCAATACTCAAATCAACAATTGAAACATCTGAGGCTGCATCAATCGAGGATACACGATAGAAGGAATTGTTCTATCTCCAAACTTCACCTTCACCGAAGGTAGGTTTATTTCAAGAATTTCGTTCTTTCTATACCGAACCGCGTCTCTTTCTCGTAAGACTGAGGTGAGGGCTAAAAAAAAACAAGAAAAAAGAATCAAATCGCACCATCTCTGTAATAGGTAAATGCCTTTTTTTCTCCTGAAGTTGTCGGAATTATTCGTAATAAGATATTGGCTACAATTGAAGAGGTCTTATCAATAAAATTTCCATTTATACGAGATCTAGGCATAATTAGCAATCCATTCTAGAATTCTTTTCATTACCCCTCGGGGAAAATGATCCCACAAACAAAGCAAAGGAATTATACAGTACGAAATAACATAAAAACAGACTAATTTTATTCTAATAAATAGATATGGGCTTTCCGCTTAAATTGTCCCCTTTTATTTGGGAAAGATATGAGATATTGGAATCAGATTGATTTCATTCCCATTTTTGTAGTATACCAATGAGCGGAACTATTACTATTTCATCTAAGTTAAATAACCAAGGACTTTATTTTACTACGGATTCTGATAACTCGAGAAGTTTTGATTTGATTATGATCCAAAGAGAAAAAAGAATGGAATAATCATTCCATGAAAAAATAGAGTAGAGTAACCATACCTTCTGTTTGCATAACGTGTATACACCACGCCATACAATCGAAATATCAAAATCCATGGGACGATTCATGAATTTGGAATAGATCCGTGGGGTAGCTGATGAATGAGAGAAGTTTTTGTCGAGAAATATTAAATGGGAAAGGAATTCTTCCTATGGAACTAGTGATCGGTCGTACCTGTACTGCAGTAATATGAATAACTCGCTATTCACTCAGTTTCTGGCCAATAATAAGATTATGTAGGAGAGATGGCCGAGTGGTTCAAGGCGTAGCATTGGAACTGCTATGTAGGCTTTTGTTTACCGAGGGTTCGAATCCCTCTCTTTCCGTTTCTGTTAATTCACCAACGTTATCGACCACAATGTATCAAATCAAATAACAATAGAAACCATTATTCCAGCAATAAGACCCTTATTTGATAGAAATTCTCTATTCCTAATTACTGTGGTTATAAAATAGGAAAGAGCAAAAAAGAAAAAAAAAATCTTACTGTTGATCCATTTGTGATAGGTGAAAAAATGCGGATGGATTAAGGCCCTTAGATCTAT